TTTGATTGGTTGTTCCTAATAGAAATGATCTGTTTTATTTGACTCATGGGGACAACAAACAATTAATTATAACAAATGAAATATATAATAGATAAAAATACATAAAATAGAAAAATTTAAAATTAAAAAAAATTCTAATTCGAAATCTAAGAAATCGAAATACAAATAATAATAAATAATTATACTCTATATAATTCTCTATATAATTCTATAGACTATAGAATGAATATATAGAATTATATAGAGAATAATTAGATAGAGAATATGGAATAGAAAAATAAAAATAAGGATATAAAGATATATATATATAAGAATATATAATAAAAATAAAATAAGAAAATCGAATTCAAAAAAAAAAAAGAAAATAATAAATAGAGTGTTCTTATTCAAAACGCCCTGTGATCTTCAACCAATTCTGTGCTTCAATATAATTACCGGGGGTAAGGGCTATAGCTTGTTTCCAATATTCAGCGGCTTGATCAAACCAAGACTCCGCAATTTCAGAATCTCCCTGTCGAATGGCCTGTTCTCCGCGGTCGGAATAGGTGAGTAAATTCCTTCCCTTAGAACCGTACTTGAGAGTTTCCTGACTCATACGGCTCAGCAGTCAATTCTTTTAGTGTTCCATTTTTTATGGAGTTAACCAAAAGAAAAAGAGGTTAATTACATGAGTTTCAAACTTGAATTTTGATTAATAAAGAATTTCATCCTTTTTTTATAGTTTTATCTTTTCTCCTACCTTCAGAAGAATAAAGCATCGACATTAACACTCTCATTATAATTTTCTGAAAGGTAACTATCTCGATTTCATATATCATATACTTTCATATATGATATATCAATTTCTATAGAATCTTTGAGAAAGACTTTTCTTCATAAGAAAGAAAAGACTTACTATCTTTGGGATCTGATACTACACCGCTGCTCAAAACCTTAGGGGATCTACTTTATTACATAAGTGGATTCCTAACTTTTCTATCATGATATAAGTAAGCAGTTCTTATTGTATTGGCACAAAACCTCGTTAATTGATCCTTACGGTGCTTCTACTTCCTCTATCAATTAGATCTTTTATCCATAGAAAAAAAGTATCTAGGCATATCTATTTCTTCATATTTCGACTTCTATGAAGTTTCTTTCTTTGCTACAGCTGATAAAAATCGTTGTTTTGGACGATATATATGTAGAAAGCCTATTTTTTTTCTAGTATTTATTATATTATTAGTATTAATTATTAGTATTAGCGTATCGTTCTGTTCTTTTTTCTTTCTATAGTGGAGATAGTCGCACGTAATGACAGATCACGGCCATATTATTAAAAGCTTGGGGTAAGAACGGATTTCGTTCGAGTGCCCTAAAATAATATTCCAAAGCTTTCGTATGTTCTCCGTTACTTGTGTGGATAAGGCCTATATTATAAAGTATATAACTTCGATCATAGGGATCGATTTCCAGTCGCATAGCCTCATAATAATTCTGTAAAGCTTCCGCATAATTTCCTTCAGATTGAGCCGACATCCGTTACGGTCGTCATTCGGTTCAAAGAATCTCCGTTCCAGAACCGTACGTGAGATTTTCATCTCATACGGCTCCTCCTTTATGTGTATAATGATAAAAATCCATAGAATCAAAAAAGATTGCAGTATTCTCATTATCAACTGAGCAGGGCTAGTGTTTTTACAAGAAATCTCTAGCCAACCTTCCTGTAAAAGATCTTTTCTTAACATCGAGTATCTTGGTACTGGATAAAAAAAACAGTAACTCAAACAATTTCTTTGTCCTCAACGCCGCTTAATTTCCCGGAATTAGTCACTTCAACAGTCTTCGATGGTTATACAGGTATCCAAAATACGAACGAGATGGATGTTTGTTGTCCCAACCATTCTTGTTAGTTCCGATCCCGATAAGAAAGGAAGGATATTTTTTTTTTACAAAGTTTTCGTGTTGTTGATTCCTAAGCGTAGTGCTTCTTCCTCCATGCCGCCTATTGGTACTAATGGAGTAGGGTTGACCTAACCCCATAGGTATAGGTATAACCTTTCGCTTAATACTATAAACCAAAAATGGAAGCATACGAGGCTGCATTAATCGGGGATACACGACAGAAGGAATTAATCGTTTTATTTACCTAACTTCACCTTCAGCAAGCGTAGGTTTTTTTTTTTCAAATTTTTTTCTTTCTCTCCGAAGAATGTGTCTTTCTGCTAAGACCGAGATCGGTAAAAAAAAAAAAAAATCAAATCGCACCATCTCTGTAATAAGTGAATGCCTCTTTTTCTCCTGAAGTTGTCGGAATTATTCGTAATAAGATATTGGCTACAATTGAAAAGGTCTTATCAATAAAATTTTCATTTATCCGAGATCTAGGCATAGGTAGAAATCCATTCTATAATTTCATATTATTTATCGCGTGAGAAAATAATCCCACAAACAAAGGAATTGTACAATACAGTACGAAATAACGTAAAAACGGACTCATTAATCAAATTTGGTTTATACT